AGAATATGTTGATCGTAAATAACAGGATTGTTTATGAAAAAAAACTAATAAAAATTCGCATTCAGATACATAAGAATTGTACAGGAACCAAAATAATCTTTTATTTTCTTTTGAAAAAACAAAAATAGTTTTATTACTCTGAATAGTTTTATTCAGATTCTGATATTTATGTAGAAAGAATCGCAATAAATGTAAAGAGGGAATATCTTGAATCCAGCATTGAAGGATTTGAACCAAAATTTCAAAATGGATAGGATGGGGTATTAGTATATCTGAAACATTATTTAAATGAGATAATTTGTCCTCTAAAAAAGGAAATATTGAATGAATAGATCCTAAATTCTGAGATTTTGGTATTTCTTTTTCTTCGGAGGAAGATACTAATCGTAGCGAGAATGGAATTTCCACAATGACTGAAAAACCCTTTGATACCATTTGAGAATAAAAAAAATGAGAATCAAAATAATTGGTGTGTCCACCGAATCTATTTTGATTAGAATCATTAACCAAATCAATCAAAAAATTCTGTTGATACATTCGAATAATTAAACGTTTTACAAGTACTAAACTCAATTTATTGTTATAACCAATAAATTCGATAGGTTCGTAAAAAATCGACCCATTTAAACTATCATCATGAGCAAGTGTGTAAATATACTCCTGCAAGAGAAGCGGATATAGGAAGTGTTGTTGCGGAGATCTATCTTTTTTTAAATACCCTTGTAATTCTTCCATTTACATTTTTCTACTTGAAACAGAGACACAAGACAGGAGGCATTTCTTGGGTTATCAAATGATACATAGTGAATGATACATAGTGCAATATGGTCCGAACAGGGTATATAATTACAGTATATATAGTTAAGAAATTAAAGATAGACCCCGGAGACCTAGAATCCAATCAACAGGATCCTTTTCCTCTCCTTTTCTATACAATAGGTTTTATCCTTTGTTAAAATTACAAGAGAGTAAAAAATCCTTTATTTTTGCAACCTGATCGCTCTTTTGATTTTGGAAAAAATTAGATTCTCTTTACTTTATCAGTATACTGTTTCTTCTACACATCCGTCTCCAAAGAGAATAGTTAGGATTTTTTTTCATAAAAAAATAAAAAATAATCAATGATTCACTCGCATAAAAACCTTTTTCTGCACTGGCACTAATCTATTTTTAACATCCAAATTAGATCGGGTAATTATTCCAATTTTAAGAATATAAGCTCGTTGCTTTTTGTTTTACCAAAATTAGGGCTAAAAGACGATATCCATTTATTCACTAGACCCAACTGTAAATTTCTTTTGTCTCCTTCCAAAAATAAAAACAATTATTACGACATGCTGTTTTTTCCTTCATTACCTTTTAAGATCAGTCGTGGTCTTATATAGACTCTACCAATAGTCTGGACGAATTCGTTGCTTCATCCAAATGTGTAAAAGATCATAGTCGCACTTAAAAGCCGAGTACTCTACCGTTGAGTTAGCAACCCAGATTGTAGATACGATAAAAAAAAAAAAAAAAAAATTGATCCCATCCCGCCAAAAAAAAAGATTGAACTAGCAAAAAATCAAATTTAAAAGAAAAATTTTTTTAATCAATTATAAACACCAATCCACTAAAATAGGTAGGATTGGATTAAAAAATAATAAATTCTCAATAGATATATCTAAATATCTATAATTAAAACTTATACCCATTTTTCTCTTGATCCATTCCATTTTTTTTTTTTACGTCTTGTATACCAGTAAATTCAGTAAACACATCCTTATGACTAAGGTGACTAAGGCTAAAGCAAAGGAAAAATAAATATAAGGCAGGAATAAACAGATCCATTTTATTTATCTATGATCAAATTATATTTGTTCGGTACACCATTGTCAATATGAATAGAATGCTGAGAAAAAAATTCTAAATAAATCAAATTAAGGCCTTGTGTTAGATTAGCACAATATAAATAAAAAAATAAATTTGAATGCAAAAATAAATAAAGGCAGGGTAGAGAAAAATATCGAGTTGATTCAATCAAAAGAGGTACAGGTACAATAACCGAAATTGACCCTGTCTTTGTCGGTAAATTAAATTACTACAATAACAATAAATAATAAAATAATAAGTGAGCAAAAAAAAGAGCAAACAAATTATGGAGAAATAATTATACAAAGATAGATGCTAGTCCCCTCTCTTTTTTATTCAATTTTTTTAATTTAATTAAATTAACAGTTAACCCAATATTCCTTCTTTAAATAATTCTGTCTTCCTTAAAATATCATGAACAGTTACTGTGGGTTGAGCGCCATTTTCAAGGAAATATAGAATAGCGGGAACATTTGAATAGGTTTGATTCTTTATCGGATCGTAAAAACCTACCTTCCGAAGATCTCTTCCTTCTCTTCGGGATCGAACATCAATTGCAACGATTCGATAGATGGCTCATCGGGATAGATGTAGATAAACAATGCCCCCCCCTAGAAACGTATAGGAGGTTTTATCCTCATACGGCTCGAGAAAAAATGATTCTAATTTCTGTATATAACGACAAATATATCCATAAAATACTGAATAAATAATTATGATTAAAGTGGTTTTTTCTTCCTCTTTCCTTACGAAAGTTAAAAAGATCTCATTCGTACTCATAACTCAAGTTGGGTAATTCTGAGGAAATCCTTAGATATTTATTGAGCCGTCTCTAACCTCTTTTGTTTGTCTCGAATCAATTTTTATTCCGCATTTTGATCCAATTGTTGAGACAATTGAAAATAGTGTTTCCTTGTTCCGGAATCCTTTATTTTTGTTTTGTGAAATCATTGGGTTTAGACATTACTTCGGTGATCCTTACTCCTTTCAAAAGGGCAGCAACATACCTTTTGTTTTTTCTCTTATTTCTTTCTATAGAAAAAAATAAGAGAGATTGATTCCCTTGTGATACACTTTTGATCGAATATAGTTTTATGAATTCCGACAAATATTACTTATTTTATTTTTTATTTCAAACTTGTTTGAATTTTAACCCTTTTCAATTTATATAATTTATCAATTTATATTATAAATATATATTATAGAGGATATATTTACAAAGTTGGTTCAACTTATTGATTTTTATTGTCACTAACCCTAGATTCTTCCCCCCGATAAATAAATCTCAATACTTTCTGCTCGAGCTTCATCATGTACTTTTTATTTAGATTAGAACCCAACACAAATTAGGTTCCTAGTAAAAAGAACAAACTATGTCGAGCCAAGAGCATCTTCATTCTTATAGAAAATGGCGGATGTAAGAATCCACAGTCAATCATGTCCTTCAAGTCGCACGTTGCTTTCTACCACATCGTTTTAAACGAAGTTTTACCATAACATTTCTCTTATTTAATTTCAAACTGATATGGAATTGATTCAATATGAAATCATGAATAGTCATTGGATCAACGGATATATGTATATATTATTATATATTATGATATGGCCGGTCGTATAGTTTTGATTTTATATTATATCTATAAATAGTCTCTATAATTAAATATATAATAATATTTTACTTTTCTTACTTTACGGAAAAGTCTTACTCAGGAAGGATCCCTTTTTTTTCTTGAACAAATAAATTAAAAACCTCAAAGAAAGGGGCTGGGACGGAAGGATTCGAACCTCCGAGTAACGGGACCAAAACCCGTTGCCTTACCGCTTGGCCACGCCCCATTGAAATTTATATTCAACACTAATAAATACTAATATTATATTAGTATTGGTTATTCGTCAATTCTAGTATGTAATATATTGTTGCTAGGTTTCTATACATGAAGAGATAGAATCAAAAAATTCATTGATCATTACATTGAATTCAATTAAGATATTGTATGAAAGTATAATTCTTTGTATTCTTGTTTGAGAATTGAAAGGGGTTTTTGATTTGGGATAGTTCAAAGAATAAAGAAGGATTTTTTTGCCTGCCTTTTTCATTTTTACCTTATATTATAAAAATGACTCAATCAAAATTAAATTATCTAATCTACAAGAACGAAATTTTTGTTATGCTTAATATCTTTAGTTTTATCTGTATCTGTCTTAATTCTATCCCTTATTTGAGTTCGAGTAGTTTTTTCTTCGCCAAATTGCCCGAGGCTTATGCTTTTTTCAATCCACTCATAGACATTATGCCTATCATACCTCTATTCTTTTTTCTCTTAGCCTTTGTTTGGCAAGCTGCTGTAAGTTTTCGATGAAATCTTCAATATTCTCCTAAATTCATGATTAAAAAAAAAAAAAAAACACACTTCATTATAGCATAGCATATGCGGTACGAAAAAAATGGGTAATCTATTCCCCTAAAAAAAATGATATCTTGGAGATTTTGTAATGCTTACTCTCAAACTCTTCGTTTATACAGTAGTGATATTCTTTGTTTCTCTCTTCATCTTCGGATTCTTATCTAATGATCCAGGACGCAATCCAGGACGTGAAGAATAAACATAAGACATTTTTAGCTTTGCTTTTTTTAAGAATTCTTTATTCCATTAACTATTTTAATCAAGGGATCCAGTGATGAGGGATAGCGGAGAGAGAGGGATTCGAACCCTCGGTATAAATAAAAATCATACAACGGATTAGCAATCCGCCGCTTTAGTCCACTCAGCCATCTCTCCCAACTAAAAATTGAAAATTGTTTATGTGATATAACAGGTAAAGTTGAAGTAAAGATTGATCAAAAACCCCTCATCTTCTTTCTTTTCTTATTTTTTCTTATTAGAATTTAGAATAGAAAAATATAAAAAACAATCAATTCAATATATATATATAAATATTATGATGATAATATACGATATAAAAAATTTTGATCAGATCAGCAATTCAATTTATATAATGATTTGAAACAGATATCACCAATAGAAGGACTACCTTACTTTTTATTTTGTACGAAAAAATCCCGGCCCGCTTAAGTACTGGCCGGGCAATTTCCATTCTCATTCTATGATGGAAGTGTCATTTCTTAATTCTTATTATTTAAGAATTAA